GCGTCGAATTTCTAAATTCTCATAGGGTCCCCCTGGAATTCCTTCCAGAGCCTGTTGGATAATTTTTATGGATTCTGTCATTTCACTGATTCGTACTAAATACCGAGCTAATGAATCCCCTTCTTTTTGCCATTGAATCTCCCAATCAAATTCGTCGTAAGACTCATAACGATCAATTTTACGAAGATCCCACTGTATTCCGGAAGCTCGTAGCATTGGGCCCGATAAACCCCAATTTAGTGCTTCTTCTGCGCCAATAATGCCTACGCCTTCAACTCGTTCTAAAAAAATAGGATTCCGCGTAATAAGCTTTTGATATTCAGCAACCCCGGTTAAAAAATAATCGCAAAAATCCAAACATTTATCTATCCAGCCATGAGGTAGATCAGCAGCTACTCCTCCGATACGAAAATAATTATGCATCATGCGCATACCGGTAGCAGCTTCGAACAAGTCATATATTAACTCTCGTTCTCGAAAAATATAGAAGAAAGGGGTCTGTGCCCCAATATCTGCCATAAAAGGGCCAAGCCATAACAAATGAGAAGCGATACGACTTAACTCCAACATAATAGCTCTGATATAGCTAGCCCTTTTAGGTACTTGAATATTGCCTAGCTGTTCGGGTCCATTTACGGTTATTGCTTCTGTGAACATAGTAGCTAAATAATCCCAACGCGTTACATAAGGCAAATATTGTATAATTGTTCGATTTTCCGCAATTTTCTCCATCCCTCTATGTAAATAACCCAGTATTGGTTCACAATCAATAACATTTTCACCATCGAGAGTAACAATCAGTCGAAGAACACCATGCATTGATGGGTGGTGAGGGCCCATATTGACTATCATGAGGTCTTTTCTTGTAGTTGGTGCAATCATAAGTTTTTTCCCGAGTCGTTCTTCCATGCATTGCTGAAAGTAAAAAGAAGTTCATCAAAATTTAAACGACTAAGCTCAAATGGTATCACGCTTCAAATTAACGAGTTTTTATCTCTCGAATATTTAACTCACTAATTAATTCTTTATAGCGTCTTCTATTTTTTTTTGACAAATAGGCCAGCAGTCGTTGGCGTTTTCCCAAAATTTTCCGCAAACCTCTCTGGGATGAAGAGTCTTTTTTGTGCAATTCCAAATGTGAAGTAAGTCTTCTTATCTTAGTGGTAAAACTGAATACTTGAAATTCAACAGACCCTCTGTTTTCTTCGTTTTCTTTTTGAGAAATAACCGAAATGAATGAATTTGTTACCATAAAAAAATCCCCTTTCCTTTTTTACAGATATGGATTTTATTGATCAGTAATAATAATGCCATTAATTGGAATCTGGTAGATACAATAATCTAATCCAAATTTCTTTATGAACTCCTAATTTTCTGAATTCAAATCAATTAATCCAATTTTTAATTGGATTTAGATAGGGATAGAAAATTGGATTTAGATAGGGATAGAAAAGGATTGGTACATTTTCGCATCGAAGAATTTAGACCTAAAACAAAGAAGGTTCTGTTGATTCATTTCGAGATCTAATCGAGACATTATTCATTTCCTATTGGATATTAGAATGAAATGTGAGACAAGACATGTGATCTATGTATTTGTTTGCTTTGATATACCCTATTATATATATAGGGTATAGAATATATAGAAAAAGTGTATTATCCACGAAATGTCAAAATTTTAATCGTGGATACAGATGTATTCTTAACATACTGAAACGACTGCCATTATTGGTATCAAACCAATAACGATTCATACAAGCTAAATCCTCTAATCGATAATTAGGCCAAAGAAAGAGCTTTAATTTCATTAATTGATTTTTCTCTCTATCAAAATGGTTACTGTCATGCAAAACTTGGCTGCTGTCTTTTACGTCCTTTGCATTCCAAAATACTGGATTTCTATCTTCACCATTTCGATTCTTTGAATTAAAACAACTTAGAATTTTCAACTTTCTACGACGTCTAAACGAGAAAATATTTTCAGGAACAAGCAAATCCAAATGATTTTTGTCTCTATTTTCAGTTATTCTTTGGTGTGATGAAATAGTTTCATCAAAATTCTTCTTAGAAACATATCTTTGTTCTTGGTATTTTTGATTAGTTTGGTGCTTACTCTTATGAACCAATGAAATACCTATGGTTTGATACATAATAAATTGTGCATCGTTTTTGCCAAACAGACGAATGGGTTCTATAATCAATATTCCCTTTTTCATCAATTGGTTAAGAGTTAAATTCTTCTCAATGAGCATTATATCCAAACTCATTTCTCTATTTTGAATCGAGGGTATAGTAATTTGGGTTGGATCTATCAGTCTAAGCAGGAGACAATATACCTTGACATTATTGATCAGTCTTTGATTCAAAGTATCGTCCCATCTCAATTGAAAAAGCAAATAACGTTTCAGGAAGAAATCTAGTTCTGCTCTCGCGCTGCTTTTGTATTGTTTTTTCTTTTTCCCCTTTTTCATGTCTGATCTTGCATAATTTTCTTCACTATCTTTTTGTTGTGAGAGAACGGATCCAAGATTTCCTGGACTTGTGGGTTCTTTTTCTCCTTGATTTCGATGCTTTTTATTCGATGGTATCAAAAAACTTCTTTTTTGCTTTTGATTTATTTTTTTATTTTCACTACTATTTTCATTTTTATTCAAATTTGAAAGAAGTAATTTGCTTGGTATAAACCAAGGTTTGCTTTTATATGCATTATAAAGTAACACAAATTCTGGGAAGAACCAAGGTTCCAAATTCGCTATGCGACACTTTAGCATTTTTTCATTCATTCCCATCCAATCAAAAAATACTTTGTCGGAGTTTGGTGGATTGATTTCTGGAATCATAAGGTAAAAAAGATCTTTTTTAGGAATTATTTGAGTATTTTGATTCCCATTGCTGACCCAGGCCTCAATATCGCCTTTTTGTTTAAGATCAAAATTGAGAATGTTCCAATCAAAATATTTTCTATCGACCGTTTTTTCCATATATAGAATATGGACCTTTCCTAGATAATTATCGATAGGGATGTTCCTCAGTATATTTTCTTTATGCGTGTTATAAGAAATCTCTTGCTTCTTACGTCCTTGAAACGGAGATCTATAAAAAAAGTATTCCGTTTTATTTTCATAATTAAGAAATTTATATGATAAAAGATCATATTTATAGTATTTTTGCAAATTCTCTTTTCTTTTTTGATTAGATAATGAATATACTTCAATTTGTTTTTGTTTTTTGAAATCAATTAATTGGTCTTTTTCATATGAATGCCTTTTGCTAAAATTTTCCTTTTTACGCTGATGAACTGTATTGCGCCATTTTTCTGGTATTAATCTATACCATCTGCTCTGAGATAAATTGTATTGATAATATCCTCTTAACCACTTTTTCCATTGATTCATTTCATAACTCGGAAGTTTCTTATCCCCTAATTTCGAATCAACCATTTCTTGTGTTTCAAAAGAATCCTTTATTTCAGGCGGGGGGATTCCTTGAGATTGAAGAACAGCTCTTAATTTATACGAGTTACTAACTTGGATTTGTGATAATTTGAAAAATACATATGCTTGTGACACGTAGGATAAGTCATAAAAAATAGGTGAATTTTTTTGACTATTACTAATATTATCAAGTGACTTTTTTATAGTCGAAATAAATGGAATTAGATTTTTCTTAATTTTATTAATTCTTTCTTGTTTTCTTTCATTATTGGAAAGGGATTTATCAATAATTTTTTTTGTTGATTCAAGAAAAAGTTCTGTATTCATTCTGGGAATATTAATGATACATAAAAATATATCTGTGTAGATTCTTTCAATGAAAAATTTCAAAAAAAGAGGTAATTTAGAGATTAATTGAGCATTTCTTTTTTTGAATATTTGCCATTTTTCGAATCTTTTAGCATTATAACTTGTTTTTTTAAGACTAATATTATTTATTCTTGGAGTTACTTTTTTTTTCTCTTTTATAATTCTTTCTATTTGATTTCGAATTGTACTTGTTCTAGTAGTCAAATCCCTGATTTTTTTTTCTGTTAATGAAGAATTTGTCCAATTCGTAGATGCAATTTCACTAAACGATTCGTGAATTAGCTGATTGCTTATTATAGAATCTTTTTCTTCTTTAATTTCACTTGATTCATATACTTCTCTTCCTGTTAATCGAAATAACAGAATTTTTGAAAGTTCTTTTATTATTTTTTTTATAAAAATAACACTTTCGATAACCCATTCTTTTGTTTCTTTTAAAACTTTTAGAAGTAATTTTATTTTTCTTTTAAAAACTATTAGAACTCGAGAAGACTTCTTTTTAAATTTTCCAATTTTTTTTTCAATTTCCTTAAAAATGGGTTTAAAAAAGGAAGGTCCTTTTCGGGGCGAACCAAAAGGAAGTTCAGTTTCCATTCCCCAAACTGTTAAAAAACAAAAATCATCTTTTTCTTTTTTCTTTTTCATTAAACCTTTCTTAGATGATCGTAGTTTCGATTTGTGCCAAGGTTTCAGACGGAAAGGAAATAAGATTTTTATCTGAATACCGTCTGTCAACCAATTTTTCGGAAATTCTGTTTCGGATAATGGAACACCATTATAGGTACATTTAACATGCATCTCTCTATTCCATTCCTGTAAATCCTCAAACCATTCGGGAAATTGAAATAGGAACATGCGTCCACTATTTTTTGCAATTAGCAATGAAGGTAATACAATATATTTTCTAAAAATAGATTGAGTTAGTAACATGCAACCTCTTATTACTTGTGTAACTGGAATGGTATCCCAGACCTCTGCTATCTGTATTCGCTCTTTCTCCGTTCTTTCCTTCGTCTCTTTTTCTTCTTCTCTTTTTCTTTCTTCTTCTGTATACTCTACAATTTTGAATGCTTCCCCTTTCCCTACCCAATTTCGAAAAATTACTTTAATCAGCCCGGAGATATCAAAAGAAAAAAGAGGGGATTTTTCTATTCTGTCCAAAAAAAGAGGGGAATGTGCGTTTGCTTGAAACAATTC